AGGGATCCACCGAAGAAGATCCTTCTCCTTCCCTTTTTTCGGAAGAAAAGGAGGATCCGGAAAAAATCGATGAAACGGAAGAGATAGGAGTGAATGGAAAGGAAAAAACAAAAGATGAATTCCACTTTAAAGAGACACGATATAAAAATAGACCCGTTTATGAAACTTATTATCTGGATATGGATCGGAATCAAGAAATTTCGAAGTTAGAAATATTTAAAGAAAAAAAAAAGAGTAAATTAATAAAAAGATTAATACATAAGATACATACACTAAAAGATAGGAAGAGATTCGACCGACACCTACATATTTAATACCTTCTCCTATGAAAAAACTCGAAATACCGACTCCATTCGTAATTCCATCAATTACTTGTCTATCAAAAAAATGAATTAGTTCAGACAATATTCTTATACCTTGACTTAAAAATATTGCATAAAAAAAATCAATATAAGCCCGATGATATGACCAATCATATATCACATTTATGATTTTATCATCCAAAAATTTAAGTTTATTAGAAATACCGTTAACAAATGAATTAAATAAATTCAAATTTTGTAAAGATGAATAACCCGGATTATATAAAAAGGACCCTATAAGGATTCCGAAAGACGCTATACTGACTGAAAAAGTTGCATTTGTTATAAATTCATACCAATCCCAATTCATCAAAATTTTTTTATTTTGATATAAAAGGTTTATAGACGGAGTTATGAATTTTGTTAATATATCCAACTGCATTCTTTCTTGATTGAATTGATTGAAGAAAGGAATTCCTATAATTCCAATGAACACAGTAAATAGACCTAATACAAGCATAGGAAATAGCATAGTATTGTCCGACTCATGAGGATACGATAAAATTTTCTTAGTACCGAAATTAGGAATAGTAATAATAGACCTCCTCATATTTCGTACATTTCTATTAATTCGATATTTCTTTGTAAAAAAAAAAGAAGCCCTTTTATCTTTATTCATAGTTAATAAAGATAATAAGCGAAAATTTGTTTTAATCCACTTTTGCTCTTCTTTACCCCATAAAGATATTGAATAGACAGAACTTCTTTTTTTACCACTGTAAGTTTGAAAATAAACATTGAAATGTCCCTCAAAAGTAAGTAAATAAATCCGAAACATATAAAATGCAGTTAATCCCGCTGTTGAAAAAGCTATTATTCCAAAAATTGGTGAATACAACCAACTATCATTAAGAATTTCATCTTTGGACCAAAAACAGCCAAGAGGGGGAATACCGCAAAGAGAAAGTGTACCTAATAAAAAAGATGTTTTTGTAATTGGTACATGTTTTTTTAAACCTCCCATAAGAATCAAATTCTGGCTTTTATCTGGAGAATATCCAACAATAGTTTCCATTGAATGAATAATAGATCCAGATCCTAAAAACAACAATGCTTTGGAATAAGCATGAGTAATCAAATGAAACAAAGCAGCCCGATAAGAACCCATACCTAGAGCCAACATCATATAACCCAATTGAGACATTGTAGAATAAGCTAAACCCCTCTTAATATCCTTTTGACTAAGAGCTAAAGTGGCCCCTAAAAGTAATGTTATTATACCTATCAAAGCTATTAGATTCATTATAGAGGGTATAACTATGAAAAGTGGAAGAAGACGAGCTCCAAGAAAAATTCCAGCCGCTACCATAGTAGCAGCATGTATAAGAGCTGAAATAGGGGTAGGCCCTTCCATAGCATCGGGTAACCATACATGAAGGGGAAATTGGGCAGATTTAGCAATTGCACCAGCAAATAATAGAAAGGCACACAAAGTAGCAAATAAAAGATTAACCTCATTACTAGAAACCAAGTTATTGAATATTTCAAACAAATCCCGAAATTCTAAACTCCCCGTTATCCAATAAAAACCTAAAATTCCTAATAATAAACCAAAATCTCCGACGCGATTAGTTACAAATGCTTTTTGACAAGCATTTGCTGCAGTAGGTCGTGTGAACCAAAAACCTATTAATAGATAAGAACACATTCCAACCAATTCCCAAAAAAAATAAATTTGTATCAGATTAGAACTAGTGACTAATCCTACCATTGAAGTGTTGAAAAAACTCATATAAGCAAAAAATCTCAAATATCCCTGATCATGAGACATATAATTGTCACTATAAATAAGAACCAAAATTCCAACAGTAGTAATTAATATTAACATAATAGAAGTAAGCGGGTCAACCAAATAGCCAAATTCTAAAGAAAAGTCATTATTTATAGTCCAAGACCATATAGATAGATAGATAGAAGGGTTATTTATTTGTTGAATAGCTAGATAGGTTGAAAAAAGCATAACTATACTTAACAATAAAACACTTGGAAAAACCCACATACGGCGAAGATTTTTTGTTGCCGTTGGAAAAAATAGAAGTCCTACTCCTATTAATATAGGAACTGGAAGTGAGATGAAAGTTATAATCCATGAATATTGATATATATATTCCATAAAAATAAATAAATAAAAAAGAAAAATAAATAAAAAAGTCTTTTTATTTTTATCTTAATTAATTGTTTCTGATTTACTGCTCTTATTTCTTTTGTTTCTTTTGAAATGAAAGTGGTGTCAGTTAATAAAATAAAAAATGAAAATAGACAAAATATAGAATTTTAGAATTATTAATTATTATGAATCTTTTTCAACTATTTAAAATATTTCAAATCAAGAGGTTAAATTTGTTCAAATGATATGAACAAATTACTATTGAAAAAAAAATAGAATATATAAAATTATTAAAATTAATATTAAAATTATTAAAATTCAATTATTATTTAAGTCAAATTTGATGAAGATCTAAAACAAAAAATGAAAATTTCCATTTTCATTATTATTTCGTATTACACTAATTTCTATATATTAATAGAGCAAAGATAAATAATTACACTAAAATCAGTATTTGATCTGAATCATAAAAAAACCAGAACTTATCCCGAAAACGTTATTTCTTTTTTGGGGTTATTCCGAATCATTAACCAATTGATTTTGGAACTGATTAATTGTCTGTTATTGGAATATTATTGTAATATTAGACTTTTATATTTTTAGGAAAGCCTCTTATCTCCAACCTCTGATCTCCAAACTATGATATCCAAAACTTGACTTTACATAAAATTAAAAGGAGGTATTACTAAAATAGCTTTTAGAAGATTATTTTTCTTGGTGTTTTTAGTTTTTAACAGATAAACAGATTTAAGTACTAGTCTCTTGCACATTTTCAAATTAGATATACTCTTGTTCTTTTTGCGAGCTTGACCAATTAAATTAATAATTAATAGAAAAAATATTCAATTTGGACTTAATAATAATAAAGGAGTTGGTTTAGTAAAACTTTGGATGTTTTTTAGTATGTATTTTTGCCCCTTTTATTATTTATTACTTGTTGTATAAATCAATGTAGGACGACAAAAAGAAATTCGACTAGAGATATAAAGAAGGATATAGTCTTTTTTTTTTATTTTTTTTTTTTATTTCATTATCATATCAACGTTAATCAATTAGATTTCTATGGCATAGCAAATTTTATAGATATGTATTTGAATGAGGATATAAGATAAGAGGACCAATAAACTAAAAAGAAACTAAATATGAATTATTTTATATTGTATGGAATAGAACAAATGATTTAGTATTAAAAAAAGATTTAGTATTATTTTGTTCCGAGTACTATATTTATATAGTTACGCTATTTTTCTATATTCCTTTTTTTATGTTTTATGAAGGGGTACAATCTCGAAAATAAAGAGATATCTAGATAATTCATAATTAAAGAACAATTGGTTTTGAACAATAGATGTCTTTGACATCCAACTATAGCGATTAAAACCTTATTATAATTTTTAATGGCAGTTCCGAAAAAACGTACTTCTATCTCAAAAAAGCGAATTCGTAAAAATCTTTGGAAAAAGAAAGGATATTGGGAAGCATTGAAAGCTTTTTCATTAGGTAAATCTCTTTCTACAAGGAATTCGAAAAGTTTTTTTTATGCAACAAATAAATAATCAAAGATTAGAATAATCTGAGTTGTTCTGGCTCGAAAAGCAGTCAGTCTAATTTATTTAGAATTCGAAATTTTTAGAATTTCTTTCTAAGTTTTATTTTATAAGTTAAAATTATAAGTAAAAAAAAATTTATATTTTATTATAATTATAAAAAGTTCTATTATATGAGAATAAATACTTTTCAAATTTTAGAATGAAAATTTTTCTACTTTATTTAAATACTTTATTTAAATACTTTATTTATATAAAAATTATTTATATAAAAATTATAAAATTATAGAAAAAATTAATTTCAAATAATACTCAAAAAATTATAAATTAGAAGTATATAATTCTCTATTTAACTTAAATAAATTTCTATATTACTATAGAAATTTATTTAAATATATATAGATAATAAAAAATATCGAAATAGAAATAAAAGGAAAAATGGGTATTCTCTAATGTTTTGTTTTGACCAGATCAATAACAATAGTAAATTGAATTAGTTTCGCTTTTCTAAAAAAAAAAAAAAGGATTTTTTTTTTTCTATTAAAATTGAAATTATAATACTATACTCTTTTATACTCTTTTTGTTTGAAAAAAAAAAAATAAATAAATAAACGTAAGCACACGATTAACTTTTTTGTCTTTATGAGTATGCTTTATTCTTTTTAGGGGTGGGGAAAATAAGAATCCCCATCGATTCAAGAATAAAAAAATTTTCTCTTTTATCTTTTATTTATATTATTTTATTTATATTTTATATTATTATTTAGATTTTCTATTATTTTATACCATAACTATGGTATTTAGTATATTTAATATATTTATTAAACTAATATTAAACTAATATAGAAGAAAATATATAAAATTTGTAGTCAAAACTATTCTAGGCTGTTGAAACTAATTAATTAAGTTTCAAATATGTTTTATAACTTTCTAAACCATTCTTGCTATCAATTATTATTACGATATATTTTAATTTAAGCCAATTAATAAAAATCCTTTTTGAAGTGATTATACAAAAAATACGCCAATTTTAGACCCTATGTTTTCACGGAAAGATCAATCAAGAAATATCTATTTCTATACTAACTATATTAATATATAAATAGTTATATAAATAGTTAAAGTAATATACATAAATTGATTTCTTGATTTATAAATTTGATTAAAAAATCCAATTATTATTTTTTTTTTTTTGAAGTACAATACAATTATGATATGAAATACAATTATGATATGAAATACAATCTACTTCTAATATAATAGAAATTAGAAATTGAAATTTTTTATTACATAATATACCTAGTCTGGCCCAAAACCTACCAATATTTTGTTTGCTATATGGTAAGACAAATCCTCTACATAATTAAAACCAACACAGACATTTACATTTAATACAAAGCTGTGCAAAGAGTTACAATCCCCTGCATATATCAACAAAATTGTGATACATAAAAATTTTTATGTCATCGAAAAAATACATTTTTTCAGATTAATAAAATAAATCAGTAAGAACAGTAAAGTAAGAAATGAATTATTAAAAGAAAAGATAAAAAAAAAAACAAGAAAGAACATTTTGAGTTCAATACATAGATTGAGGTTATAACTATCAAGTTATACCGGTTATATTTTATTCGATCATAAAAAAGAAAGTAGTTTAAAATCCCATTTTAAAATAAAATAAAACAAACATTATAACACTATAATAAAAAATAGACCAATAAAAATAAGGATTATTATTCAAAGTCTTAGTTAAGATTCTAATTTTTAAAAAAGTTTTTATTCAGCAATTTGAATTTGAATCTTTCCTAAAATTAGAATCTTAACTAAATATCTATAAATATATTGCATTGAATTGACTACTTCAATCTCGACGATTGAATAAAAATAGGTTATTATAATTTTGAACAAGCCGCTATGGTGAAATTGGTAGACACGCTGCTCTTAGGAAGCAGTGCTAGAGCATCTCGGTTCGAGTCCGAGTGGCGGCATGACGTCTTCTAAAAGAGCAAGTTATATACTGAATTCAACTGAATTCAATTCCCGATTTAAATTCCTATTCTATAATTGAGAATTGAGGAACTTTCCTTTTTTAATTTAAATTTGTTTATGATATTTTCAACTTTAGAGCATATATTAACTCATATATCCTTTTCAGTCGTTTCAATTGTAATTACACTTCATTTGATAACCTTATTAGTCGATGAAATCATAGGACTATATGATTCGTCAGAAAAGGGGATGATGACTACTTTTTTCTGTATAACAGGATTATTAATTACTCGTTGGATTTATTTAGGATATTTACCATTAAGTAATTTATATGAATCATTAATCTTTCTTTCATGGAGTTTCTCCATTATTCGTATGGTTCCGTATTTTAACAAGTATAAAAACTATTTAAATTTAAACGCAATAACGGCACCAAGTGCTATTTTTACCCAAGGTTTTGCTACTTCGGGTCTTTTAACTGAAATGCATCAACCCAAAATATTAGTACCAGCTCTCCAATCCCATTGGTTAATGATGCACGTAAGTATGATGGTCTTGGGCTATGCAGCTCTTTTATGCGGATCATTATTATCACTAGCTCTTCTAGTCATTACATTTCGAAAATTCATCAGGATTTTTAGTAAAAGTAAGAATTTTGTAAAGGAGTCGCTTTCCCTGGTCGAGATTCAATACGTGAGAGAAAAAAATAATCTTTTACCAAAGACTTCTTTTCTTTCTTCTAGGAATTATTACAGGTTTCAATTGATTCAACAATTGGATCTTTGGAGTTATCGTATTATTAGTTTAGGGTTTATCTTTTTAACCATAGGTATTCTTTCGGGAGCAGTATGGGCTAATGAAGCATGGGGATCGTATTGGAATTGGGATCCAAAGGAGACTTGGGCATTTATTACGTGGACTCTTTTTTCGGTTTATTTACATATTCGAAGAGATAAAAATATTGAAAGTGTAAATTCCGCAATTGTAGCCTCGATGGGCTTTCTTATAATTTGGATATGCTATTTTGGGGTTAATTTATTAGGAGTAGGGTTGCATAGTTATGGTTCATTTCCATTACCATCTAATTGAATTAAAGAAAGGACTTGATAAATAAAAAATAAACATAGGACATGATAAGTATATATAAGAAAACTTCGTGCAATCCAGCGAGAACCCTTTGAATCATTTCAATTACTTGATTTGATTCAAAGGGTTCTCGCTGGATTACATACTTGGTATAATATACTTCAAATTTATTTTACTCAAACTTAAGAGAAGAAAAATATTTTTAATTGTCCAAGAAACAATTTTAAAATCATATGATTGATTTATGTTTGATTTCTTAGTTTACTCATGAAAACTATGGATAAAAATAATTAGATAGAAGAACTTCGACTTTGTTAACTGATAGTGATAAAACGAAATCGGGATAAATACCAATAACTATTACGGGTAAAAGAATAGAGATCGAAACAAAAAATTCTCGCGGCCCAGAATCGACAAAATAAAAATTTGTAGCAGTAAAAAGCTTGTATCCATAGAACATCTGGCGTAACATAGATAATGAATAAATAGGAGTTAATATCATTCCAATTGCCATTACAAAAATAATTAGTATTTTTGTCATTAAAAGATATTTTTGGCTAGTAAGTATTCCAAAGAATACTATTAATTCTGCAACAAAACCGCTCATGCCCGGTAATGCAAGAGAAGCCATTGATAAGATACTGAAAGTTGTAAATATCTTTGGAATTGTGATAGCCATTCCGCCCATTTCATCGAGATAAACAAGACGCACTCTATCATAACTCGTTCCTGCCAAGAAAAAAAGCGCCGCGCCAATAAATCCATGAGAGATTATTTGTAAAAGGGCTCCATTGAGCCCTGTATCGTTTATAGAACCAAGTCCTATAATTATGAAACCCATATGTGATACGGAGGAATAAGCTATTCTTTTTTTTAAATTACGTTGACCAGGAGATGTTGAAGCTGCATAGATTATTTGCATTGTGCCGACTATCATCAACCAAGGAGAAAATATAGAATGTGCGTGAGGTAATAAGTCCATATTGATCCGAACCAATCCATACGCTCCCATTTTTAATAAGATTCCAGCTAGAAGCATACAAGTACTGTAATGTGCCTCTCCATGAGTGTCTGGTAACCAGGTATGTAAGGGTATAATCGGCGATTTAACAGCAAAAGCAATAAAAAATCCAATATAGAATAGCATTTCAAGTGCTACAGGATACGATTGATTAGCTGATGTTTCAAAATTTAATGTTGGTTCATTAGAACCAGATAAACAAATACCTAGAATTCCCATTAATAAAAAGGCGGAACTTCCTGCAGTGTACAAAATAAATTTTGTAGCTGAATACAAACGCTTCTTTCCTCCCCACATGGATAAAAGTAGATAAACTGGGATTAATTCTAATTCCCACATGATGAAAAAAAGTAAAAGGTTTTGAGAAGAAAATGGTCCTATTTGACCGCTATACATTGCTAACATCAGGAAATGGAATATTCGGGATTCTCGAGTAACCGGCCGAGCCGCTAAAGTAGCTAAAGTAGTGATAAACCCCGTCAGCAAAATAGGTCCTATCGAAATTCCATCTATTCCCAATCTCCAGGAAAAATCTAAAAAATCGATCCATTTATAATCCTCTGTCAGTTGGATTAATGGATCGTCCAATTGGAAATGATAACCGAATGCATAGGTTGTTAGAAGGAGTTCGATTATACATATACAAAGAGTATACCACCTAATTACCTTATTTCCTCTCTGAGGAAGAAAGAAAATTAGGGAACCTGCAAATATTGGCAAAACTACAATTAGCGTTAACCAAGGAAAATAATTCGTGGTAAAAACAAGATACGTTTGGACCAGAAAGGCCCGTGCTCAAAATAATATATTGAGCACGGGTTTTTGTCGGTAAAGGTAAAAAAAGAAAATGTAGTCGTATTCAAGTAGGTTTTTTTCAAACGTATCAATAAGCTAGACCCATACTTCGAGTTGTTTCATGCCACAAATAAACTCGAACACTCAAGAAATCCGTTGGACAGGCAGATTCACATCTTTTACAACCCACACAGTCCTCTGTTCTTGGAGCAGAAGCAATTTGTTTAGCTTTACACCCATCCCAAGGTATCATTTCTAATACATCTGTGGGGCAAGCTCGGACACATTGAGTACACCCTATACACGTATCATAAATCTTTACTGAATGTGACATTGGATCTATAATTTTTTTTTTAATAATAAATTTTCGATCTAGTAAACTTGTATGTAAATGACTCATATAGTTAAATACCAGATGAATCAATGATTTACCAGAATTTTGATAATCAATCTACTCCCGGATCGACTCATGGAAGAGAACCAAGATACTTTGATTTCTTATATTTTCGCAAACATGATCATACATTATGTATAATACACACTAATTCGAATTTATGAATATTCTAATTTCTATGGTTAACACTACTTATCATTCATATTACTACTGATCATTCATACTACTTATTCAACAAATTCGATTGATTGATACGAGTTGATTTTCGGTTACGATAAATTGACGAAACAATAGCTGGTCCAATGGCTGCTTCAGCGGCTGCAATGGCTATAACAAAAATGGAGAAAATATTTCCTTTTAATTGGCGACTATCAACAAAATCAGAAAATGTTACGAAATTTATATTAACCGCATTCAGTATAAGTTCAAGACACATAAGAGCTCTAACCATATTTCGGCTGGTGATCAAGCCATAGATACCGATAGAAAATAAGTAAGCACTCAAAACAAGTACATGTTCAAGCATCATTGACCAACTCCTTATCAATTTCGATTCATTTCAATATAAATTGAACAATAATAGAAAGGATTCAATTGACTATAATATAAAGAGTACGGAATAAATAAATATATTGGTAATAGATCGAATAAAAGTAAAAAAAAAAAAAGAATTTCTATTTTCATTTTATTTTATATTTTAAACAGAAAAAGTTTTAAATTCTAATTGAAGGTAAATAAATGGGATAAGACCGAATGGAGTTTCATTTTGATTGCTGTTACCAATTTTATAGATTTATTATTGGCGCGCCACGGTAATTGCACCTAGCAAAGCGGCTAAAAGAATTATCGAGATGAATTCAAATGGAAGAAAAAAATCCGTTGATAAATGAATTCCAATTTGTTGACTATTAGTTATTAAATCGTGCTCTAAAATCTGGTTTGATCTTGTAGTCCAAATAATTGCGTACCACGATGTATCCGTAATAGTAGTTATTAGTAAACCAAAAATACTTGTACAAATCAGCAAAGTAAACCCATTCCCAATGGTCCAAAGATTAAAATCTTTGTAATATTCTGAACCATTCATGAACATCACAGCAAATATGATTAAAACATTTATCGCTCCCACGTATATAAGGAGTTGTGCGGCGGCTACAAAATATGAATTTGATAGAATATATAATAAGGATATAGAAACAAGAACTAATCCCAGCGAAAAGGCAGAATAAATCGGATTGGTAAGTAATACTACTCCTATACCTCCTAAGATAAGACCTAATCCCAGAAAGACTAAAAGAAAATCATGCATTGGTCCAGGCAAATCCATTATTATGTAAAATAAGAGATAAATAAATCGAAATGTTTTTCATGACCTTATTGAGACCAGACCGAAAAAATAGTTGATAATTCATAATAAATTTCTAATTGAATTAAATCCTAAGGGGTGTGAATTAATGTGGAGTACAGTTATTGGACTAATTTCATGTTTTATGTGAATTAGAGTAGAGAGTAAAAGAACAGTTCGAATACGAAACTATACATTTCGAAATAATGTAATGTCAGATATATTAATTAATGAATTTTCAATCCTTTCAATCAAAATTAAGACGTACTTTTTACTAATCACTTTACTAACCAATCAATAGTTGAGATTTGTAGTTATTGAGATCAAACAAAACGAAAAAACTCATTTCTTTAATGACCCTTAGTAATTCAAAATTTTTCTTTAATTTTAATTAAGAATTTACTTCTTTTTTATTTGAGGAGAATTCAAAATTGTTCGAATTGTATAATCGTCAATTACTGACATTGGTAAACGACCTAGGGCAATTTGATTATAATTCAATTCGTGACGATCATAAGTAGAAAGTTCATATTCTTCAGTCATTGATAAACAATTTGTTGGACAATACTCAACACAGTTACCACAAAATATACAGATTCCGAAATCAATACTGTAATTAAGTAATCGTTTCTTGCGAATATCAGTTTCCAATTTCCAATCAACGACAGGCAGATCTATAGGACATACACGAACACATACTTCACAAGCAATACATTTATCAAATTCAAAATGTATTCGACCGCGGAAACGCTCCGCGGCGATTACCTTTTCATAAGGATATTGAATAGTTATAGGTAAACGATTTACATGGGATAAGGTAATCATGAAACTCTGACCTATGTACCTTGCAGCTCGTACTGTTTGTTGACCATAATTCATGAACCCGGTTATCATAGGGAACATATCGTGAATATATATGAATAATTTAATGTTTGTTTATTTCTCTTGTTTGATCAAAGTTGAGAATATAGGATATGATGTTCTTTTCTTTTACAGTGAAAAGAGTTGGGAAGAGGTTGTTAATAATAGATTACCGAGAGAAATAGGTAAAAGAAATTTCCATCCCAGATTCAATAGCTGGTCCATTCTTAGCCGAGGTAAAGTCCATCTTGTTGTGATAGGAATGAACAAGAACAAATAAGTTTTAGCTAATGTAATAAACATACCAATTGTCGGTTCAAAAACATCATAGGTTTTATTTATTTCAAAAAAATCAAAAACAAAGATGTACGGAATAGAGATATACCAACCGCCCAAGTAAAGAACTGTTACAAATAATGAAGAAACTAATAGGTTTAGATAGGAAGCAACGTAAAATAAACCAAATTTTATACCCGAGTATTCAGTTTGATAACCTGCTACTAATTCTTCTTCTGCTTCTGGTAAATCAAAAGGTAATCTTTCACATTCTGCTAGGGAAGAAATTAGAAAAATAATAAACCCTATAGGTTGACGCCACAAATTCCATCCCCAAAAACCATATTTTGATTGTGCCTCAACTATATCAACTGTACTTGAACTATTAGATAATCATAGTCGGTGATACCATCACTGTTACCATCGCTATTCCAGAACCGTACATGAGATTTTCACCGCATACGGCTCCTTAAGGACCATAAATAAATCTAAGGATCGGGTCAATATTATTTTATCTTGATCTGTTTATACGATGGATAAGGTCAAAATTTACCGTACGATCCCGAATTAGACCAATTTAATTCTATCTGTTCTGCTTTAATTATTATATATAATAATTATATATAATAATTAAAAATCGAAAAATAAAGTACTTCTGAATTGATCTCGTCCTTTATTTAATAATTTCAATAATCTTTTCAATCTTTCTTTGTTGAGTAATAACTTAATTCTTCAATTTCAATGAAATACTCCTTGTAACGCGTAAAAATATAAATAACTTGTCCTTTTCATTTACGAAAAAGAATTATACAATTATACATTAATTCATAAATTATGATACGAAGATACGAATTCTATCTATATAAATATTGGATATAGAGAGGAAAGGATAAAAGTATAAAGAAAGAATAAAAAATTTTGATTTTCCGTTTCGATTCTTCTTTCTGTTTCTGGAAAAGGAGGACTTACAAAAAAAAAGTAAAGGATTATTTCGTTTCCAATAGTCATTTATTTAATCGACGAATAAGAGCATACTCTGGATCGGAATCGTCGGGAGTACTGCCTGATCATTTCTACCAACGTAAAGCCCCAATTAATATTCTTTGTATATTATGCAGAAATATTCTTTTACACAATATAATCTCCATTACTAATCCTTTGTGTATCTTGGTGTTTCTAACCATCCACCCGTTGTTGTTCAATCATCCATTAAGGTAATACATGTATGAGAATACATACAAACAATAGTGAAAACTCAATATGGTTGATCTTTTTAACCCGCTTCAAGTCAGGATGACTAATCACCCAATCTTGGGGCAACCGCTTTCTTATGCTTATGTTTATTTCCGTTCAACTCTCTAACTCTATATACATAGAAAATGAGACTCAATTTTTTACTGCGAATTTCCATATTATATAAGCTGTTTTCTTTCACTCATATAACTATTTAATTTGGTTCATCCATCCGAATAATGAATAATAAAAAATGAAGATATTTACTCAATTTATTCCGCCCTTTCCTAGCAAAGAAGAAATAGAGAACAATTTATGTCTTAACGAATCGCACGTAGAGATATTGATAACACACATAAAGTTAATGGTATTTCATAACTAATCGATTGAGCAGCAGCTCGTAGACCCCCTAAAAAAGAATATTTATTATTTGAGCCGTATCCTGACATAAGAAGGCCGATGGGAGCAATACTTGAAACGGCAATCCATAAAAAAATACCGATATTAAGATCCACTAAAACAAGGTGATAACCAAAAGGAACTACCGAATAGCTTACTAAAATGGATATGACCGCAATGGATGGTCCGATACTGAATAAATGAGTTTCTCCTCTCGATGGAAAAAGATTTTCTTTGAAAAGTAGCTTTGCCCCATCTGCTAAAGCTTGCAGAACTCCCAAAGGTCCGGCGTATTCAGGTCCAATACGTTGCTGTATTCCTGCGGATATTTCTCTTTCTAACCATACAATTACTAGTACACCTATTGTGATTCCCAATACAGGAGTAAAAATAGGAATAAGGGTCCATATAATTCGATAGGTCTCTTTTAAAGATTCGAATCTAGAAAAAGAATTAATATCTTGTACGTCTATTGTATCAATTATCATTTTAACGATCAATTTCTCCCATAATGATATCTATGCTACCTAGTATTGTCATAATATCAGCCAATTTCATTCTTTTAACTAACTGAGGGAGAATTTGCAAATTGATAAAACCCGGCGGGCGAATTTTCCATCTCCAAGGAAAACCACTCTGATCCCCTATCAAAAAGATTCCCAATTCTCCCTTTGGGGCTTCAACTCTCACATAGAGTTCTTGTTTTGGCAATTCAAATGTAGGAGAAGGTTTTTTACTAATAAATCGATAGTCAAAATCATTCCATTCTGGATTCCTTTCTCTATCAAAGTATCGGATTTCTAAATTCTCATATGGCCCCCCCGGAATTACTTCTAGAGCCTGTTGAATAATTTTTATGGATTCTGTTATTTCACCAATTCGGACTAGATAACGAGCTAATGAATCTCCTTCTTTTTGCCACTGTACTTCCCAATCAAATTCGTCGTAACATTCATAATGATCAACTTTACGAAGATCCCATTGTATTCCAGAAGCTCGTAGCATTGGTCCCGATAAACCCCAATTTATTACTTCCTCTCTACCAATAATGCCTATTCCTTCAACTCGTTCTAAAAAAATAGGATTTCGGGCAATAAGTTTTTGATATTCAGTAACTCCTATTAAAAAATAATCGCAAAAATCTAAACATTTATCTATCCAGCCGTGAGGTAAATCCGCCGCTACTCCTCCGATACGAAAATAATTATGCATCATTCTCATACCGGTGGCAGCTTCAAATAGATCATATACTAATTCTCTTTCTCTGAAAATATAGAAGAAAGGAGTTTGCGCCCCAATATCTGCCATAAAAGGACCGAGCCATAACAGATGAGAAGCTATACGACTCAACTCCAGCATAATTGCTCTGATATAGCTGGCTCTTTTAGGCACTTGAATATTTCCCAACAACTCCGGTCCATTTACGGTTATTGCTTCTGTGAACATAGTAGCTAAATAATCCCAACGCGTTACATAAGGCAGATATTGTATAATTGTTCGGTTTTCCGCAATTTTTTCCATTCCTCGGTGTAAATAGCCTAATATTGGTTCACAGTCAATAACATCTTCACCATCGAGAGTAACGATGAGTCTAAGAACACCATGCATTGATGGGTGGTGGGGACCCATATTTACTACCATGAGGTCTTTTCTTGTAGCTGGTATATTCATAGGTTTTTCTTTTTCCTCGATTCATTCTTTCATGAATTACTGAAAAGCGAAAATAAGTTTATTAAAATAAAAGAAAAGTCAAGATCTAATAAATCAAATAATTCAATAATTCAAGACGTCTCTTCAAATTCAAATTAACGCATTTTTGATTCCCGAATATTTAACTGATTAATTAATTCTTTATAGCGTATTCTATTTTTCTTTGACAAATAAGACAGCATCCTTTGGCGTTTTCCCAAAATTTTACGGAGGCCTCTCTGAGATAAATAATCTTTTCTGTGCAATTCCAAATGTGAAGAAAGTTTGCGTATTCTATTAGTGAGGCTTAGTATTTGAAATGCAACAGACCCCCTGTTTTCTTTTTTTTCTTCGTGTGAAATAACCGAGATGAATGACTTTTTTACCATAAAATCAACCCCCTCCCCCAACGGCCCTTATTGCTAGATTAAATATTTTTTATTGATCAATAATAATAATATTCGTTTTTTTTTATTTGGCATACACAATAATCTTAATTTTGTTAAGAATTCCCAATTTTTAAATTGGATTCGAATAGGGAAACAAAAAGATAGTTGTCTGTACTCACAAAGGATAAAAAATTATACCTAAAATTTAACAAGAAACTAAGAGGATTTTTGCATCATTTCTAGATATTGATATTATTGAATTATTACCATGTATCATAATGGAATGTAAAACAATATATGTGTGCATCTCTGTGTCTTCATATACGCAATACCGTACGGGAAATAAAATCAATCCGTATTTCACTTTTTTTCAGTACACAGTTCATTTTTTAATTGCGGATACATATATATCCTTACCATACTGAAACGACTGCCGTTAGTGGTATCAAACCAATAGCGATTCATACAAGCGAAATCTTCTAATCGATAATTAGGCCAAAGAAAGAACTTTAATTTAATTAGTCTATTTTGATTTATTTTGCTTTTATTCAAAACCGGACTCTTTACCTTATTTTCATTAAAAAAAAATGCATTACTAGGCATGCCATTTCTATTTCTAGAATTGAAACAAATTAGAATTCTCAATTCTTTACGGCGTTTAGGGGATAAAATACTTTCAGGAACAAACAAATCATAATGATTTTTGTCTTTATTTTCAGTCATCTTTTGATGTTTTGGAATGAATTCATCAGAATTCTTCGTATCAACATGGCCTTTTTCTCGGTACCTTTGATTAATTGTGGGCTTACTCTTATGAACCAACGAAATACCTATAGTTTGATACATAATAAATTGTCCTTCATTTTTTATAGACAGACGAACTGGTTCGATAAGTAATATTCCCCTTTTAATCAATTCTGTAAGAGTGAAATTTGTCTGAATCATTAGAAAATCTAGATTTATTTCTCCTCTTTGAATAGAGGCTGTAGTAATTTCTCTTAGGTTTATTGGTCTCAGCAGGGAACAATATACTTTGATGGTATCGATCTTTTTTTTATTTAAAGAATCGTCCCATCTCAATTGAAAAAGCAAATATCTTTTTAGTAAGAAATCAAATTCCGTTTCCATGTTGGTCCTGGATTGTTTTTTATTTTTTTTAATCTTTGATACCACATAATTTTCTTCAATATCTTTTTCTTGGTTTGAGAGAGTTGATTCAAAATCTGTTTTGATTGCACATTCTTTTTCTCCTTGATTTTGTTTTTCTAATTCAAGATATTTTTTTTCATTTGAAAATATTGATATAAAAATATCTCTTTTTTTCTTTCCAGTCGTTTTTTTATTTTCACTGGCATTTACATTAAAATTTAAAAGGAGAAATTTGATTGGTATGTACCATGGTTTAATCTTATACAAAGTATAAAGTATCAAAAATTCTGGGAAAAACCAAAGTTCGATGTTCGATATGGGGCAACTTAGTATTTCTTCATTTATTCTCATCCAATCCAAAAGTTTTTTTTTTTTATTGCATGGGTTCATTTCTTGATTTTGATGAATCGTGGGATAAAAAAGATCTTTCTTGGCTATTTTATCAATTATTTGATAATTATTAGCCTTAGTTTTAGTATATTTATTACTGTTAGGGTCAGTATCCATAATGATCCAGGCCCTAATATCCATTTTCAGACAAAAATTGAGAATTATCCAATCAAAATTTTTTCTATCCGGATTGTTCTTTCTATTTAGAAGATTTTCTTCTACTAGATAGGTATTGATAGGGATACCTACCAACATATTAAATAATTTTTGTTTATGTTCGTTGTAATTATAAAAGATTTCTTGGTTATGATTTACTTGTAATGGTAATTCATAAATAGATGAGTTTTTCTTATCTTCATAATTAATAAAATTATATGATAAAAGATCATATCTATCTTGTTTTTTAACATTTTTTTTTTCAGAGTTAATTAATGGTTTTTTTTCATATGAATCACATTTGTTTAAATGATTATTTTGTACTATAGAGTATTGATTTACTCTATTTCTACCTTTTTGTGGTACTAATCTAGACTGAGATAAATTATTTGGATAATAACCCTTTAACCAAAACCAAGTTTTCCATTGATTGATTTCAGAATTGGGGAGGTTCTTATGTCCTAATTCGGAATGAAATATTTTTTGTGTTCCAAGGAAACAATCTTTTATTTTATTCTTAAGAAAAAGAGATGCTCCATTATATTGAAAAACAGATCTTAATCTTAGCCTATATAAATTAAAAAAGTTAAAAACCGGGCTTTGTGATAATTTGTAAAAGACATATGCTTGTGACAAATAAGATAAATCACAAAAAGTTTGCAATTTCTTATTATTAATATTAGAAAGTGAATCTTTTATAGGCGAAATAAACTTCGTTATAGTTTGATTTTGGTTTGTTTTAGCAATTTTTTCTGGATTTGTTTCATTATTGTAAATATCGTTATTATAGGAACTGTATTTATTAACAATTTTTTGTGTTGATTTAAAAAAATACAAAAAAAGTTGTGTATTTATTCTAGGAATATTACTGATAAATAAAAAGATATTTATATATATTCTTTCAATGAAAAATCTTATAAAATAATTTGATTTACGGATTAGTCGAACATTTCTTCTTTTTAATAGCCGCAAAATATTTTTTGGTGATTCCACTCTTTTATCATCATAACTCATTTTGTTAGAAATAATATTTATATGTGGGCTTATAAATCCTTTTTTGTTGTCTTTTGAAATTTTTTGTATTTGATTTATGATTGTATTTTTTCTATCAGTTAGATCTTTTATTTTTTTTTTTGTTAATGAAAAAATTGTCCAATTTGTAGATTGAATGTTAATGGATGGTTCATGAATTAGTTCATTATCGATTATCAAATTTTTTTCTTTTTTGCTATCACTCAATTCATATAGTTCTATTTCTCGTAATCCAACTAATGGAATTGGGTTCATTTTTGAGAGTTCTTTTATTATTTTTTTTAAAAATAGAATATTTTTAATAACCCATCTTCTTCTTTCTTTTGAGACATTTAGAAATAATTTTTTCCTTTCTTTTAAAATTATTAAAATTCTAAAACACTTCTTTTTTAATTTTATAAGTTTTTTTTTGAATTCTTTAAAAATAGGTTCAAAAAATGAAAGTTGTTTTCTGGGAGAACCAAAAGGAAGTTCAGTTTCCATTCCCCAAACTGTTAAAAAGCAAAAATCATTTTGTTGGTCTTTTTTTTTCATTCGATCGTTATAATTTTTTCGTCGTTTTCGTAGCTTAAGCTTAGATTTGTGCCAAGGTTTCAGACGAAAAGGAAATAGGATCTTTATCTGAATACCGTCTATTAACCAGTTTTTCGGAAATTCTTTTTCTGCTAATTGAACGCCATTATAAGTGCAGTTAACATGCACTTCTCTCTTCCAATCCTTTAAATCCTCCGACCATTCAGGAAATTGAAATAATAGTATACGACCAATATTTTTAACTATTATCAATGAGGGTAGTATAATATATTTTCTCAGAATTGATTGGCTTACTAACACAAAACTTCTTATTACTTGAGCAACTACAATGCTATCCCAGGTTTCCGCTATTTCTATACGTGCATTTTCCCTTCTTTTTTCTTCTTCTTCTTTTTTAGTACTTTCTTTTAATTTTTGATCTCTATAGTCTGAAATTTTGAATTCTGACTTTTTACATAGCCAATTTTTAAATTTTTTTTTTATCGGCCCAAAAATATCAAAAGAAAAATAAATGCCTTTATCGATTCTGTCCAAAAAGGGAAGGGAGTGTACGTTTGCTTGAAAGGTTTTCCAAATAACTGTTTTACGTCTTTGAGCGCGCATTGAGCCTATGATTATGTCTCGACGAAAATCCGATTGTTGTGAATAACGTATCAAAGCAATGTCGTCTGTTTCATCATTAGTATTAGTATCGTGGGAATTACTATAACCATTGGGATTTTCGAGATCATGATTAAAGATTACTACACGTTTGCTTTTTCTTGAACGAATCTGAGAATCCGTTCCCAAAGCTTCTTCGTTTTCTCCCTCCTCTTGCTCTAAATCGTCTATTAATTTGTATGACCATTGCGGAAGTTTTTTTCTGATTTCGTTTACTCCAATAGCTTGTTTTCTAATTACTTTATTGTTAGGATCAGTTAGAAATCTTTCAAATAGAAATTTTATGTTTTTTTCTCGGCCTTCTAAATCTAAATTAATTCTTTCTTGTTTATGTTCAGGAAGTAAATCAAATTTTTTAAAATTTAAACTTGATGTTGGTTTTCCATTAAATTCATTGATTAAGTTCAACAAAAAACTCATTTCTGTTGATAATAATTTTTTATCAATTCTATCAAATGGTTTTTTGTTTTCTTCAAATTCTAAATAATTAATAATAAAAAAGAGACCGTGGATTTTATTTATCCAACCTTTTTCTATGTTGTAATTTTGTATGGAAATCTTATCTTCGATTGAAAGTGAAACTCTT